AATTGACAAAGTAATATTTCCATTTATTCATCAAAAGAAACGTCCCTTTTGAAGCAAGAATTGATTTTCCTTGATATCTAACATAATGCATGAAAGGATCTTTGAACAACCATAAATTTGCTTGAAAAGACCTGACAAAGACTTCTGCAAGATGCTCTATTTTTCCATAGAAATTGATTCGTTCAATAAGGGCTCCAGAAGATGTTGATCGTAAGTGAGAAGACTGGTTACGGAGAAAGAGGAAGCCAGATTCATATTCACCTACATGAAAAGTATATAGGAAGAAGAATAATCTGTTTTTTCTTTTTGAAAAAGAAGAACTAACTTTCTTTGAATTTGAAGTAATAAGACTATCCCAATTATGACACTCATGGAGAAAGAATCTTAATAAATGCAAAGAGGAAGCATCTTTTATCCAATAGCGAAGAGCCTGAACCAAGATTTCCAGATGGGCTGGGTAAGGTATTAGTATATCTAATACATAATTTAAATGTGAAAAATTGTCCTCTAAAAAAGAAAATATTGAATGAATTGATCGTAAATTATCGAATTTAACTACCCCTTTCTTTTCTAGGGAAGATATTAATCGCAGAGACAATGGAATTTCCAGAATGATTGAAGAAACCTCTGACATTACTTGCGAATAAAAAATATTGTTGTGCCCCAATTGTTTAGAATCATTAACAGAAAGAATAAAATGATTCTGTTGATACATTCGAATGATTAAACGTTTCACAATTAGTAAGCTGAATTTATTGTCATAACCTACATTTTCCAACAAAATAGATCTATTTAAACCATGATCATGAGCAAGTACATAAATATACTCCTGAAAGATAAGTGGATATAAGAAAGAGTGTTGTTGAGATCTATCTAGCCCTAAATAGCTTTTGAATTTCTCCATTTGAAATTCTATTTAAATGAAAGGTAGAGGATTTTTGGGGTTATAAATGATACATAGTGCGATACAGTCAAAACAAGGTATTATAGTACAAACCAAATAGATACCTCGGATCCAGATAAACTTATCAACGGATTCTCTATCCTCTCTTTTTCCATTTAAATTGAAGTATTTATGTTCGTTTTCATTATAGGATAACAAGATGATTAGAAATCCTTTACTTTTTTCAACCTAATCGCTCTTTTGATTTTGGAAATTTTTTATCAATATACTGTTTCTTATACACATACGTTTCCATTATGAAATGGAGAATGATAATATTTAGGATTCATTAAAAAATAAAGAATAAATTCCTGGGAGAAAGCCTTCCCGTATTGGGCACTAATATTTTTTTAACGTCTAATTAGATCGGGTAATCGTTCAAATTAAGAACGGAAGCTCGTTGCTTTTTCTTTCCCTAAAAAAAATGAAATGAATTGAAGCTTTGAGGCCCTATCCATTTATTAATTCGACCCAACTTGAAATTGACTTTGGTTTCCTACCTTTCAATAAATTAAAGAAGGCTTTGTACCGAGCCGGAAAGAATAAAATATTCTCAAAACTCTTAATTGATACGACATGCTATTTTTTCCATTCATTCCCTTTCAGGATCAGTCGTGGTCTTCCAAACTTTACCGATGGTATGGACGAATCCCTCGCTTCATCTAAATGTGTAAAAGATCCTAGCCGCACTTAAAAGCCGAGTACTCTACCGTTGAGTTAGCAACCCAAATAGAAAAAGGGGTATGTAGATACAATCAGAATAAAAAAAAATTCTTAAATCAAAGCATTAATTTAATCTACGAAATCAAAAATAGAAAAAAAAATTCTAATCTATTTGGAACATAAAAATGACTAAATTAGATGAAAAAAAAAATTCCCGATCAAAATAAAAAAAGACATGTAAAAAATGTGGACCATCCCCTATTTCTATGTTATACACTTTTTCAATCAAAAATCCGGGTATCAAATCCAACGAACCCATCATTTGAATCAACAGGTAAAAAATCAAACCTATGGGACGGAAATAAATAGAACTGCTTATCACGATGAATTATATTTGTTCGATACAATGTTGTCAATATAAACATTAAGAAAGGAATACGATGAAAAAAAAAACAAGAACTGAAATGGAAAGAATAGTAAAAAAGGGACTTGTGTTGGATTGGCACTGCATATACATATCTACTAAAAATTTTAGTTTAGATGGAGAATAATAATAAACAAAGAATAAACAAAGAAGAAGTAGAAAAAGTATTTATGCAATCAAGAGTGTATTGAATCCATATAGAATAAAGAACTTCGATTCCTTGTTTCTTACTTGATATTAGAGGTCGAATGAAAACCATCCAATTGCAGGTCAGGTAATGCCAAAATATTTCTATTTTGTGAGGATGAATCAAATAAGGGTTTCCTTAGAAAAGGATTCTATCAAAAAAGATTCTATAAAAACAATGATAACTAGATACGAATATAAGAAGAAAAGAATAGAAGAAGAAAAAAAGGAAATAAAAAAACATAGTATAGAAAAGATATCCAAAATGATATAGAAATCATTATCCTACCCTTATTTTTTATTTCCTTAATTTCATTTCATTTCATTTCATTTGATTAGGGCAAAACCTCTGCCTTTTTTAAAATATCCTGAACAGTTCCTGTAGGCTGAGCACCTTTTTCAAGGAAATAGAGAATAGCGGGAACGTTTAAATAAGTTTGATTCTTGATCGGATCATAAAAACCCACTTTCTGAAGATCTCTTCCTTCTCTTCGGGATCGAACATCAATTGCAACGATTCGATAGACGGCTCATCGGGATAGATGTAGATGAAAAAGAACCCCCCCCCTAGAACCGTATAGGAAGTTTTCTCCTCGTACGGCTCGAGAAAAAATGATGTTTTGTCTATGGATAAAATTAGAATAAATAGAAAATCTGTAAAATGAATTAGTCTATAATATCATTTCAAATTTCAATTTAACTCATAGTAAGTTTTATTTAGCTTCCTTCCTGAAAAAAAAAATCATTTGTACTCATAACTCAAGTTGAATATATAATAATAATAAAATAATTCTCAAATATATTAAAGATTTTTCTTTAAGATATTTTTTTATTTTTTTTATTGAGTGGTCTTTAACCCACCGTTTTTGTCTCGTTTAAAATTGATTTGGATTCTTTCCGTGAGACAATTGAAGTGGTGTTTCCTTGTTCTGGGATCCTTTATTTTTGTTTTAAATCATTGGGTTTAGACATTACTTCGGTGCTTCTTAATCCTTTCAAAATGGTAGCAACATACCCCTTTTGGGATTTCTTTCTATCAAAGAATCATACCGAGGTTGATTCACGCGCGATACACTGTCGATCGAAAAAGTTTTAGCCGTTCCAACAATTTTGAAAATTTGTTCGAATGGAATCCTTTCGATTTCTATATCGAAGATATACTTACGAAGTTGTTCCAATTTATTAATTGGCATTAACCCTAGATCGTTGCCCCTGAGAAATTAATAAATACTTTCTACTCGAGCTCCATCATGAACTATTTACATTAGAACCCAATAAAAAAAGAAGGGTTCTAGTAGAATAGAACAAACGACGTCGAGCCAAGAGCACCTTCATTCCTATATAAAATGGTGGATGTAACAATAAGAATCCACACCGGATCGTGTCCTTCAAGTCGCACGTTGCTTTCTACCACATCGTTTTAAACGAAGTTTTACCATAACATTCCTCTAATTTGGAACCAGTATGGAATTGATTCAATTATGGAATCATGAATAGTCATTGGTTCAGTCGGTACAGAGACATAGTTATTTATATTTAAATATTTAATAACATAGATAATAAAGATTTTTCTGAAGAAATTTTAGCAAAATGACGTCTTTTTTTGTCTGAATAGAAGATTTTTCTATAAATATCTATCTCAAAAAAAAATCTAACAGAAATATTAACAAATCAAAATATAGAAATAACATAACTAACAGAAATTGCACAAATAAAATAAATAAATTCTATTTGACTCTGTCTCTTCAAGTGACTCAATAAGATAGACTGACCATTTCCAACTTCCCAACCTAGAAGGAATCATTACAAATCTTGATAGTTGAAAAAGTTTTCTACTTCTACATCATTATTTGAGTCAAGTTTTACTCCTTTTTATTATCATAAAAAAGCAAGATCTCTGTGTGTGTGTGTGTGTTTTTTTTTTTTTTTCAAATTGAATTGTCAATGATGCAAAGCAAATAAGCTAAATGGATCGAACAATAAAAAGAAATATCATTGTTAAATATTTTAATTTTGATATTTTAGGGATCCAATTTCATTTTCACAAAAATGGAAACACTATTGTCACTGAAATAGGATAACCATACATACCTATAGTCTAAGCACTTCCTCTTTTATATGTATTTTCATATTTTTTTAACCTGAGGTTAAGTAATCTTTCTCCAACTGTGATCTATGCCCCATTTTCTATGGGTTACAAAAGGGTTCAGTTGCTTTTGCGTGTCATTTGAACTCGATTTAGTTTGGTTTGTGAAAAACTCAGATATGATTCCGCAAAGAATAAAAAAAGTCTATCCAAACCTTGAAACAGAACCTTGTTGAACAAAAAAGAAGTATTGGAATACAATGGATATGCTCTGGGACGGAAGGATTCGAACCTCCGAATAGCGGGACCAAAACCCGTTGCCTTACCGCTTGGCTACGCCCCATTTCTATTTTTATTGGATACTTATACTATTAAAGAATAATATTGGTATTAAGTGTTCGTCAATTCCAGTCCAACTATATAGAGAAAATCTTTATTCTTTATAGAATCTATTATAGATTCGTGCTAGGATTTTGGCATGTGTATATCTAGAATTAATTCAACGGAATTTATTGATCATTACATATAATTCAATTAAGATATTGTATGAAAGTATGATTTCTTCTATTCTCCTTTGAGAATCGGAGGATTTTTGATTGAGCGGAAAAAGAAGGATTTTTTGTCTACCTTACTTTACTTCATTTTTCCTTATATCAATAACTCAATCAAAATGCAATTATCTCGACGAAAAAAATGTCTGTTATGCTTAATATCTTTAGTTTGATCTGTCTTAATTCTGCCCTTTATCCGAGTAGTCTTTTCTTGGCCAAATTGCCCGAAGCCTATGCTTTTTTGAATCCAATCGTCGATTTTATGCCAGTCATACCCCTGTTCTTTTTTCTTTTAGCCTTTGTTTGGCAAGCTGCTGTAAGTTTTCGATAAGATCTTTAATACTATCCTAGAAAATTCATATTTATTCGAGAAAAATTATAACAATTGATAAGATCAAATAAGTCTGACAGTATGAACCTTCGATTCAAACATTGAAATTCTCGGATAGCCGCGAGACGCCCTATTTCCTGATTTGAATCCTTTTTACGGCGAAATACCTTATTAGCTTCGGGTCCCTTACAATATCTAATTTGGGTATGAAAGTGATTTGTGGTAATCAAAGACTCTTATTACAAATTTCAACTTCATTTGAATTTCTGAACATTCTTTTCTATTTCTAGAATTCTTTTCTTGGTGTCAAAATAGGATATGTGATATAAAAATGGAGGATCTATTGTCTTTTCTCGTTTTTCTTTTTCAAAAAATGATCTTGGAGGTTGTGTAATGCTTACTCTCAAACTTTTCGTTTATACAGTAGTAATATTCTTTGTTTCTCTCTTCATCTTTGGATTCCTATCCAATGATCCAGGACGTAATCCTGGACGTGAAGAATAATTTTTTTGTTTTTATTACTTGATTTTATCATTTTCTTAAGATTTTATTTTAGCTATTCCACACATTTAACAAGGAAAAAATAAAAAGGGGTTTGCAAAATTTGAAAGAAAAAATGGAAACTCATCAACGGAAACGGAAAGAGAGGGATTCGAACCCTCGGTACGAATAACTCGTACAACGGATTAGCAATCCGCCGCTTTCGTCCACTCAGCCATCTCTCCCAATTGAAAAAGATACTTACTATGTTACATTACACATCAAGTAAGGATTAAAGAAAGTATTTCTTTCACATTCTTTATCGTTATTATATAATTAGCAATTCCATTTAGATGCTCGAAAGATCAAAATAGAAAGAGAAATAAAGAAGACCTTCTTTCTTTTATTTTGTTCGAAGTGCCTTTTGGGCCTGGCCCGGTCAATACCCAGCCAGGCCTTTTTTTGTTCCAACGAATTCCCTTTATTTATAGGCAACATACTATACCAATTTGGTATCTGTATAAGAATATCTGTTCTGGGGTTTACATATACCTATCATTTTTGTTATAATGGAAATTGAGAAGGATTTTGGATTAAAAAAATCAATTAAGTATGTATCAAAAAAATTTTTATTATTCTTATGTCATTAGGCAAACCAAAATTGATATTCAAATCCAAGAATAATTCACGAATTCTCAGTCAATAAATAGTTAATGGTTCCCATAAATTTAGGCTTTTTGAGTGAAAATATAAATTTCAATATAAAAGTGAGTGGAAGTTTGTGTGTTTTGAGATACTATACAATCAATCGAAGGGGCAGATCAAATGCAATAAAAAGGGGAAAAACTGTTTCTTTTCTAATTTTTATAAATTTAGAAAAAAGGATTAGGATTAAAAAGGGATGCAAGTACAATAAACTCAAGTTTACTAATCCAACTCAAAAAGGGAAATTTTGATCCTATTGTGTATGTGTATCGTTTTGGCGGCATGGCCGAGTGGTAAGGCGGGGGACTGCAAATCCTTTTTCCCCAGTTCAAATCCGGGTGCCGCCTCATCAACAAACGAATCGAAATTTCTTATTCTATTCCGCTATTTTTTGATGTTCTGGGGATTTTGTAAAAGATTGGAAATCTTTGAATCTCAAATTCAAAGAAAGATTATAATGGTCGAAGCAAGACTTCCAGATTCTCTTCTACTGCTAATGTAATGTCTATTGATTGGGTCTTTAATTACATTGGATAACCGGCCGATAATTCCACTACTAGTTGGGAAAGTACTTTCTATACTGTAATCTACGTATATAGACTCGCCAGAATCTCTGAGTGTTCAGGCATTCAATCACTATTAGATTGAGATTGGATAGATAATTTACCTTTTATAGTTTATAGAAAAAAAAGAAAAAAACAAATTTGACCCCTCGTCAAGAGTATAATATACTATCTCCCAACTCCTTCAGAGAGACAATCGGGAAAGGGTACGGATTATAAATCATATAGGAATTTTTAAAATCTATTTATTTTATTGGTCCATTAATAGTGTTCGCCCAGAATCCCTTTTTGACTCTGGACCATTCATTCTACTATTATTAGTGAGCAATAATGGAATAATTCTATCATAGAGATAAGGGACATAATTCACATGGATATAGTAAGTCTCGCTTGGGCTGCTTTAATGGTAGTCTTTACTTTTTCCCTTTCACTCGTAGTATGGGGAAGAAGTGGACTTTAGAAGCACTCCTAATTTAGTTGAGAAATGAAAAGGTATCAATTGTTTTATAGATCGTTCTGCAACGCATTCTTTATTTAAATTGAAAAAATTTTCAAATAAAAATATCTTCATTTCGAAATTCCATTAGATTCTAGTGGAGAAATTTATTCTATAACAGTAAAACAATTATTTCAGATTCATTGCAATATAAATATATATAAATAAATGTATGAAAGAAAAGATTGGGTCCTACGTCAATTCCAGATATGGATTAATAACTACATAGATTGAATTGAAGATAAAAGTTAATATAGTATACCCTTTTTATTAGAAAGTCAAGTACAACTTTATACACTACTATAACACTAATAGAGAGTATGGTAAGTAAGAAAGAAATTTATTACTTACCATACTCTCGGATCTCATAGAATATCGCCGATTATAGCCCCTTGATTTCAGCAAAAATAGAATACTTTTCTTTTGATTTCTTCAAAGAATTCAGAAGTCGAGTTTCATTTAAAGTAATTAATTAATTATTTTGACTTACTGTTTTTACGTAAATTATAAGTAGAAAAGCAGTAGGAACTAAAATGAACAGTGCAGTAGCAATAAATGCAAGAATATTTACTTCCATAATCTCATCGGTTTTTTTTTATTTCACAATACAATAACTCGGGATTTAATCCCATAGAGATGATAAATCTTTCACCTGTCAATTCAATGAATGCATTACCTATCGATGATATTGAATCGGATCAATATCATGAATAACAATATCTGAGCTATTAAATTAATTCGTCGTGGAGAATTAATAGTATATAACATATGAAGATCTTTTATCCATACCGAATCCAAGATAGGATTCCCAGACCAATCAAAAATGCCTTTAATTTATCCTTCTTTTCTGTTCTTTCTTTTGTATAACCCACCTTAGGTCTTCCTTGTAGAACCATCCAATGAAGTATAATCTAACCCGTCTGTTTCCATTAACTACAAAACCCCACCAACAAACAATACAAGCGAAGTGGAAAAAGACAGGAATTAGGTTCTAAATTTTAGTGATCCTCTTTTCTTTGGAAGACAAAACAAAGAAGTATGAGAAAGACGAGTCGCGGCAGAAAAGATGAAATATTCTGTCAACTTCACTATTTTAGTTATTTTCATTTTAGTTTAGGGTGTGTCGAGAGAATCCTGAAAAAAAAAAAAGAGGGAAACCCCTTCGGAATTCAATTATTCTCGCTGTCCCTTCATTTCACAGAAAATGGAGAGGCGAATTGATGTACTTATTGGATCCGTCGGGACTGACGGGGCTCGAACCCGTAACATCCGCCTTGACAGGGCGGTGCTCTAGCCTATTGAACTACAATCCCAGGGAAATAAGAAGAGATCTAGCAGAAAATTTAGATTCTTTTTTTTTATTCTCTTGTCTTGTATCAGGTATTTCTTAAGAACAAGAGTGTTATACCATCTGATAGTAGATTGGCGAATTGTTGGGCCGAGCTGGATTTGAACCAGCGTAGACATATTGCCAACGAATTTACAGTCCGTCCCCATTAACCACTCGGGCATCGACCCAACGCCTAATTCATTTTAGACGTTCCATAATCAACTTCCTTTCGTCTCCCAAGTAGACTTGACAAATACATATCACTTGAAAAAAAACATTTGATATAAAATAGAAAGTCTCTTCTGAGTAGACTAATAGAAGGACTTGACAAATACGGATCACTTGATAGGAAATCCCACTCCTATAGTCTTTAGTCTTGGTATACCCCCAGAGGGACTTGAACCCTCGTTTTCTCCGTGAAAGAGAGAGGTCGTAACCACTGGACCATAGGGGCCTATGCCACCTTCATTCATAAATCAACTAGAAATAGGTAATAAGACAAATACCATAGATAACTAAGGCCACCTTAACTTAATATAACTCAGGCCTAGAGCTTAGGATTTAGGTGATGCATAGGATATAAATAAAACGGAAAAACTCGTTAACTATTCTGAGGATTAATGGTAATCAAACTTTACCATTAAACTATACAATCTTGAAACTGGATTTCATTGGTCTTTCTCGTCTTTATCTTTCTGATTCCCAAAGGGTTATGCGTTGGATCCAAGATCCTTCACTCCGCAGTAGATTCAAGGTGGTTTACCAAACTATGATTTGTTCGGTCAAATTATATTGAGCCCTAAGTCATACTGTCAATTAACGACACGACAGGACAAGAGGGCAATAAAAGAAGAGAGAAGACGGAGATCTAGATTAGCTATACCCGCGTTAATAATAATATAAGTTAATAAATACAACATTCATACAGTTTTCTGGTATTCGATATTGAAGTAGATTAGAATATCTATGCCGTTATTATTATACATTATACATTATAATATAAGAAAAGAAACTTAATATTAATAAGTTTTGATATTAAAAATCCCAAAGCATTATAAGCTTAAGTGGGAGAATTGGGTTTCTAGGACTGTTTTATCAATTCTGTTTCGGTTGCATCTTTTAAAAATGACAATTAAAGTTCAGTATAAATTTTTATTCTACCTATCTCATAGATTCCAGTCAAAGATTCATAGAATCCAAATTCCATCATTGCTAGGTTTTATTTTGATGGATAATGCGCCA